GTTCTAGCGCCATGCCAAATATGTCCGAAGAAGAAGAGCAGAGCAAATGAAGCATGGCCAAAAGTAAACCAACCCCTTGGACTGCTACGAAAAACACCATCGGATTTCAAAGTAGCACGATCTAATTCAAAAATTTCGCCCAATTGAGCGCGTCGAGCATATTTTTTCACAGTAGCAGGATCACTATAACTGACTCCATTCAGTTCGCCACCATAGAACTCCACAGTTACACCTACTTGTTCGACACTATACTTCGACTCTGCCCTTCGAAACGGAACATCGGCTCTAACAATACCGTCTCCGTCTACCAAAACAACCGGAAATGTTTCAAAAAAAGTGGGCATACGACGTACAAAAAGTTCACGCCCTTCCTTATCTCTAAAGGTAGGGTGTCCTAACCACCCAACAGCTATTCCATCCCCGTTGTCCATTGAGCCCGCTCTGAATAATCCCCCCTTTGCTGGATTATTACCGATGTAATCATAAAAAGCCAATTTTTCAGGAATTTTAGACCAAGCCTCTGATAAACTTTGATTTTCGGCTATCCCAGCGCTAACTCTTCGATATATTTCTTGCTGGAAGTATCCCTGATCCCATTGATAACGAGTGGGACCAAATAATTCAATCGGGGTAGTTGCTGAACCATACCACATAGTTCCAGCAACAACAAAAGCGGCAAAAAAGACAGCAGCGATACTGCTGGAAAGGACGGTTTCAATATTTCCCATGCGTAATCCTTTGTATAGACGTTGGGGCGGACGGACACTAAGATGGAATAGGCCGGCTAATATGCCCAATGTCCCTGCTGCAATATGATGAGAGGCTATTCCTCCCGGAACAAAAGGATCAAAACCTTCCACACCCCACGCTGGATTTACAGATTGTACCCTTCCGGTTAGTCCATAAGGATCGGACACCCATATTCCAGGACCATACAACCCCGTTACATGAAATGCGCCAAACCCAAAACAAGCCAACCCTGAAAGAAATAAATGAATTCCAAAAATCTTAGGTAAATCTAAAGAAGGTTTTCCTGTACGTTCATCAGAAAATATTTCTAGATCCCAGTACACCCAATGCCAAATAGCTGCCAAAAAGCATAAGCCAGAAAACACAATATGTGCCCCGGCCACACCTTCGTAACTCCAAATACCCGGATTCGTTATAGTACCTCCTGTGATACTCCAACCGCCCCATGAATTGGTTATTCCTAAACGAGTCATGAAGGGTATAACAAACATACCCTGTCTCCACATTGGATCAAGAACGGGGTCAGAGGGATCAAAAATCGCCAGTTCGTATAGAGCCATCGAACCGGCCCAACCAGCAACTAGAGCTGTATGCATTATATGAACAGAAATCAAACGACCCGGATCATTCAATACGACGGTATGAACACGATACCAAGGCAAACCCATGGAAATACCCCTTTAATCAACGAATAATAGACACTATGTAACTTTATTGCATTGTAAAAAGTAAAAAAACTATGCTCTGGACCCACTCTTTCGGTAGATTTTCTCGAGGAAAGAATTAATATTTGTTCTATTCTTTTAGTAATAATAATAATAGATAGTAATAATAGACGAATTCCATTTGTAGGAACAAAAATAAGCAGATCTATTCTATACCCGATAAGTACCAATACGCAATGGTAGAGGGGATTGATCCCACTTTAATTTTCTCTGAGTGAAGACATACCCATTTGTTCATATCATTCCAAAGACCCATTCGTTTCGTAAAAATTTTCCTTTAGTCATAATAATTCGGTTTTCTTTTTTTATGTTATTGTTATGAACTTATTCAATTTATGGATAAACTATGATAAAGGCTAATCTTATTAAGACAATAAACCCGTTGTTACGCTTCCACATCAAAGTAAGATATAGTACTTAATTTTTTTCTTTCATTTTATGCCTATTGGTGTTCCAAAAGTACCTTTTCGAAGTCCTGGAGAGGAAGATGCATCGTGGGTTGACATATAGTGCGACTTGTCAGATATATTGGGTCACATGGAATTTCCCCATTCTCTCCCCTGATCGAGATATCCCCTCTTTCGCCCAAAAAAGATTGATTGAATTATCAAAAGTTTGGAGCGTGAAATACAATTTAATCCTATTTATTTTTTGTAGGGGTATCAGATTAATATTATCAATTAGAATAATTTATGGTTGGCTCGACTGGACCAAAAAAATGAAGTATCCAGGCTCCGTTTAGAAAAAACCCAATTGGTAATATATCTAAGATTACTACTTTTATAATATTCTATTTATAAACAGGAGCGATCTCAAACTGTTTAATCAATCGAGTAATATAATGAATACATTTAATATAATGAATACATTGAATATTTAGTGGAAGACATGAAATAAATGAAATTGAAAAATAAAAAAAGCCATAGCAAAAAGACGTGGTATTGGGACATTTGCCCTATATGTGCAAATAAAAATCGGGCCTATCTTTACTCGGAGTAGAGCATAAACCTAAAAAAATTGAAAAAGCCCATTCAGGAACAAGAAAATGGCATCGTTATTTGGATTCGATCTCGATGAAACAATACATCAATGAGAAGTTCATTCGATAAGTTTAGTAAATTATTTATATATATTTTTTATTTATATATAGGTAAAGTAAACAGGCCAAAACAAATCCTTCTTGAAAAATGGAAGAAAAAAAGCCCTTTGTTAGAAGTTAGAAAGAGCCCCCTATGAAAATAAAAAAGAATGAGGGCTGCAATCTACACATTGATTCTTTTTTTTTTGCGCGATTTTTGGTAAACCGTATGCATCAAAAGGTGCGCGTACGGTTCCTAAGGATACAATTATATCCTAATCAACCGACTTTATCGAGCAAGATTACTTTTTTTAGGCCAAGAGGTTGATAGCGATCTCTCGAATCAAATTATTGGTCTTATGGTATATCTCAGTCTAGAGGATGATAGCAAAGATCTGTATTTGTTTATAAACTCTCCCGGGGGGTGGGTAATACCCGGAGTAGCTATTTATGATACTATGCAATTTGTACAACCAGATGTACAGACAATATGCATGGGATTGGCCGCTTCAATAGGATCTTTTCTTCTGGTCGGAGGAGAAATTACCAAACGTCTAGCATTCCCTCATGCTCGGCGCCAATGAGTTTTGTATTTGAGAGAAAAAAGAAGACTATGCCTTCGCCATATGAAATATGACTATTAAGTAATAATAGCATGGCATTTTGAATTCGATATGAGAAACCTTTTTTTTTTATTTTTGTTTTTTTTTTTCAAAAATCAATCATTAGATTATATATCGAACGAATAGTATGAGATAAAGGGCATTTCCGATTTTATCTGATTTATCGGAAGCCTATTGCAGCGTCACAAACTTTTTTGTTTTCACACCAGAGGGATAATAACAATATTTATCTTAGGAAAGAATACAAAAAAAAGAAACTTTGGGATTGCTTAATAACAGACTAAATAAATATATAAAGCAACGGAACCATCATAGTATGTTTTAACTACTCCAAAATAAAATGAAGGATGGTTATTGGATTATTTACCGATCGGGGCCCTATATTTGAATATTTGAATTTGATTTTATACTTCTTCAATGGAATGGAGGTTATAAAGTAAATTCCATTGTATAGCCGTATGCAATGCGCAAAAGATGCCTGTACGGTTGTTCAATTCTATCTTTTGGTTTTCATATCATTACTCGTTATTTAATTTATTCTCTTTGATTTCTCTTCGAGATAGAAGAACCATTTATTAGGTTATATAATCAGGGTAATGATCCATCAACCTGCTAGTTCTTTTTATGAGGCACCCGCAGGAGAATTTATCCTGGAAGCGGAAGAAATGATGAAGCTGCGCGAAACCATTACAGGGGTTTATGTACAAAGAACAGGCACACCTCTATGGGTTGTATCCGAAGACATGGAAAGAGATGTTTTTATGTCAGCAACAGAAGCCCAAGCTCATGGAATTGTTGATCATGTAGGGGTAGAATAAAAAATAACAGGGATTTCGCGCAAATACAAATACGCCATTTGAAATTTTATCTTCTTACTGGGTTTGATAGAGTATTCTATTAATTAATTTATTACTATAGAAGTAATTCCTAATCGGCCGGTTAGGATCGATCTAAACCAGCTCATTATGTATACGAGTCAACATGCCAACTATTAAACAACTTATTAGAAAGACGAGACAGCCAATCAGAAATGTTACGAAATCCCCCGCCCTTGGGGGATGCCCTCAGCGACGAGGAACATGTACTAGGGTGTATGTGTGACTCGTTCAGAGCATGGACTGGGGCAAAAGAAAAGAACCCATTTTTCCAGTATCAGTGATCAGTAACAGTAAATAAGATAAAATAAAACGGAAGAACTCCATTCACTATCTAAAAAGTATCTATCATACCCTTCTATTGTGTATCAAAATTTATGGTTTCTAGTGGTGTAAATCCAATCGTCTCCATTTTCAATTTAAGATGAGAAAGAATTTCCCATTGGTAACAAATGTTTATCCATTAAGCGGGGGGAATCCCATTTAAAGGCAAGAAAGATTACGCCCTTACTCTTTCAACAACGGACTAAGAGGGTCAGCTACACAGTTAATCTTCATAATTAAATACCGTTACTGTATAAGTGGATCTCGTTGTGAAAGACGGATTACTGAATAATTCATGGGTAGAGCCAAAAAGTGTGAACTGTACAAGTTAACAATAGCATTGATTAAATGAAAGAAAAGAAGGGGCTCCGGTGTATAGAAGGGATCTCGCCGTTTAAGAAGTAACCATAGAAACGATGGAACCCACTATTTTTTTTTTTTATTCATTTCTATTTTATATTTACTACTTTTTGTTTTTATTTAATATTAATATGCCTTCTAGTATCAATATCAATATTATTTCTTATTTCGAGGTAAAATGCCTATAAAAAAAAGAAAAAATCGTGGGCGGGAAGGTTATAGTAGCAAAAGCCGTTGGAGTTTTTATTTTATACATTGGAAGGATCCGTTTTGTTATTAACAAACTAGTAAAGGGGAAGGGAATAACTGAAAGAAAAGAAATCAATTAGTTATTTATCAAAGTTTCATTTATTCAATGACCAGAATTAAACGAGGATGTATAGCTCGGAGACGTAGAACAAAAATTCGTTTATTTGCATCAAGCTTTCGAGGGGCTCATTCAAGACTTACTCGAACTATTACTCAACAGAAAATAAGAGCTTTGTTTTCGGCTTATCGGGATAGAGGTAGGCAAAAGAGATATTTTCGCCGTTTGTGGATCACTCGGATAAATGCAGCAATTCGAGGGAATTTAGTATACTATAGTTATAGTATTTTCATACACAATCTGTACAAGAAGCAGTTGCTTCTTAATCGTAAAATACTTGCGCAAATAGCTATATTAAATATAAATTGTCTTTCTATGATTTCCACTGAGATTATAAAATAAGTAGATTGGAAGGACTCCATAGGAATGTTTTAAATTTTAATGGAGTGCGCTGTAAAATTAACTCCGGGAAGGTAGAATAGAAATTAGTATGATAAAATATAATCAAATAATATGATTATGATAAAGTCGTCAAAATGAACAAACAAGACGTTCAATAAAAAAAGATTTATTCTTTTTCCCCGATCCTTTTTTTCTTATGACACGACACTCACATCTTAATTCGCGAATTTTTCGAACAAAACATCAATCCGCTTTTGAGTTCGTATTGGAATTTTGATTCAAGTGAAGAGTAAGCCTATCCCCCTTTTTGATTCTAAGACCCGCAGTTCTAGCAGCCGACTCACCTCTTTCAAATTGTTTCTCATTATTAAGAAAGGGTAACAAAGATAAAATACGAGCTTGCTTGATAGCAATAGTAATTAATCGTTGTTGTTTTAAGTTTAATCTATTCACCCGTCTAGATAATATCTTTCCTTGTTCACTAATAAATCGACTAATTAAACTCATGTTTCTATAATCAATTCGATCCCCCGACCCAATCGGGGGCAAACGCCTACGAAAAGATCGCTTGGATTTAAAATAGAGTCGCTTGGATTTATCCATGATTTGTTTATTCCTTATCCCGAAAATCCTAATTTTGTCGGGGATTTCTTTTTGGTTTATTTATCTTTAAATATATGTTATATATAATATATGGTATATGACATTTTTCATCTTCCTTGGAAGGATGTCATACAATACATACGTGTAATCGGTTCCATCTATTTCTTTATCTCCCCATGAATTGTATATTTGTAACAAAAGGGACAGAATTTTCTCAATTCCAATCGACTAGGCGTATTGTGTCGATTCTTTTGAGTAATATATCTGGAAATACCAACCCTCTTTGATTCCTTATTAGCATCATTTCGAACAGCACAATTGGTACATTCCAAAATAACTGTTACTCGAACATCTTTCCCCTTGGCCATGAACCCCCTTTGTATTTTTGATTCACTCAACTATTCTATTTTGCGATCCAAAGAGAAAAAAGGAACGAAAAAAAAAAATAGAAGTTGCTAACTCGAAATAAAATTATGAAAAATTTCGTTGCAATCAAGATAGTAATAATAAGTAATACAATGATTTCTAACTACATTTCTAATCCCAATATAGCGTTTCGTCTTTCATTTAAGTATTTTGTATGATATTGTTGACCTATCCATCAATTTCCATTTCCGTTCTCATTCTCTTTTTAATTATTTTAATTTAAATAATTTAAATTAAAAATTTTATTTTAATTCGAGCCTCGGGCCTGAGGCCCGAGTTCCGAGTTTCACTGAATTTGAATCCACTTTTATTCTTTCTCTTTTCGAACTTATTCGAATTTTAAAAATTCTAAAATTAAAAGATGGGAAGGGGAGGGATTAGTCACAGAGATTTTATTAAATCCCTAATCTTCTTCACCACTTCCCATGTTACTAACTAGAATGAAAAAAAGGGGAATATCAGCGCATCCGGAAATAAACGATTGATCTCTATCAATAGACCTGCTAAAAACCCGAACCATATAGTACTTACTACCGGCGCCACGGAGAGATATGTTTTTAGATCTCGCATTTTATTTGAAATCCTCCTTCTTTATTGGAATTTGTAATACATATATGACCAGACATATATGGAGTTAATGATCGCTTGTATTTGTCCGCGGAATCCCTAATTCAAATTGAAATGTACAACGATTCAGTAGAATATTCCTTTTCTTAAAAAAAACGTGCCCTTTTCGGTACCAGCATTTCCCCAAAATATTCATTTTTTTTACAGCGGGTTTCATTATACGTAACGCATAGAAGTAGTTTATTATAATTAATTAATAATTAATTATATGTTCTATGATATGAGATCAAAAAGAAGAAATGACAAGATAATTTTTGTATAGAAATGGAGTAAATAAAGATGTGGAAAACAATACGGGTATTCTCTACAATGACACTGTAACCCAATTGAAAGGGATGTAGCGCAGCTTGGTAGCGCGTTTGTTTTGGGTACAAAATGTCACGGGTTCAAATCCTGTCATCCCTACCTATTCTATTACTTATCTTATGAGCAGGAATCGTAACGAGGGATCAATTGAAATCGATTAAATTGGGCATCCATAACATGATCAATCTTTCATTTGACTCTATTCTACTATAGAATAGGATACGCATGCAAAAATATAATATATTAGGGTTACTTACAAAATATTTAGTGTGATAATAAAGCGCTCTTAGTTCAGTTCGGTAGAACGCGGGTCTCCAAAACCCGATGTCGTAGGTTCAAATCCTACAGAGCGTGATCCCATTCTTGTTATTCTTAGGTCGAAAATTACACTGAAATGAAATAATTGAACAGCAATTTCAATTTGACCCCTGCCCTATGTATTAAAATTAATAAAGCAAGTAGGGGTCAATCAAAAAAAGAGCTATTAATTAATATTAATTAAAGGTCCAACTGATCACCGCGTCTGTATTGTAAATATGCGGTTACAAATAATCCAGCCAAAGTAATAGGAATTAGACCTAAGACAATTCCAAATAGAAAAACTTCAATCATTTCAATTTGTTTGAAAGAGGAAAAGGAGAGGTAATATCTATTCTTAACTATTAATTCATATTGTCCATGAATCTCAATGACCAAAAATTGGAAATTGACACGGTAATAAACTTAAGAAACTATAGAATATATGGAATAACACAGAAAGATTTCGTTTTTTTATGAATCGTTTGTTCAATTAATTTCAAATAAGTCGTATCTTGTTCAACCCGATAAATAGAGCTGAGGTTATAGTTAAAACCGCTAGTAGAAAACCGAAATAACTAGTTATAGTAAGCATAAAGAGGCTAAATGAAATATGGTCTTTTTATACATATGTTTAGAAAGCACTTCCCTAAATTCAAATTTTTGAAAGATACAAACAAGAATAAGCAAAAAGACCAATTCCACTTATTCTTTCAATTGAAAGTTTTTGATTCATCAATCCTTCTAAACAGTAATAAAAAAAAAAAAAATGGGAGTGACATAGGTAAGAAATCAATTCATCATCTGTGATATCTGAGCATCCCCTAATTCCCAATCAACAGATTCATCTTAAAAACTAATATTCTTATACTAATATTATATATTATAATTAATAATCAAAATTAGAAATAATAAAAAACTCTGTTGTGTAACTTCATTCAAAAAATGAAATTGAATCGCTTTAAAATTGTAAAATCATTTCTATTTTTATTTTGATCTTTTTTTTATTATTGTATCGAATACATTGTGTATTTTCGAACAAAGAATGACCTTATATTATACTAGAATCTCCCTTTTTTTACTTTAACTTTACTTTACTTTATTACTTTCCCTTTTTTTTCTTTTTTACTTTAATTTGATTTGACCTCATTAGATTCAGTAGTAGGTTCATTCTCATAATATCTCTAATGAGAAGAAAAAGAGTTTCGCATGATCTAATCGTGCGAAACTTATACATTTTTTCTTTACATATCTTAAATTAGAGAGCCCCCCCGCCCTTTTATAATTATAATTCGATCAAGAACGGCCTTTTGGTTCTAATACAACAATGCGTGCATCGCGAATATTGATTATTTTCTTCTTTGTTCTCTTTCTTTCGTCGAAGACTATCGGCTAGTCTTACTTCTTACTGGACAACTAACCAATTCCTTAAAAATGAAAAAAAAAGGGGGGGGGGGGAGGTTCCAACAAAAAACATCTTCTACAAACACAAAAAGAAAGAATATTTTTATATTTTGGATCTAATTGAATTGTAGGTGTAGGAGAATGGAATATGATAATCCCACTCGCGAATTATTTGAAAGCAACCCGTTGTATTCACATTTTATCTGATCTTCAGTTTCTAATCCGAAGCCGATAATGGAGAGAACCCTTATACTACTACAGGAATTTGAAAATTTTTTTATTGAATAGTATAGAATACTACATCGACAGGCAACAATAAAAGAAAAAAGAAAGTCTCTAGCACTCCATTTAGATACTAATTGTGAAATTGCGTTGCTGTGTCAGAAGAAGGATAGCTATACTGATTCGGTATACTCTAAAGACACCCTTGGTACCCTATTGACGATCTCACAAAGATTCAATTTCAGTGAATTCCCATTTACTGATCTCATCTTTTACGGAATCGATCCCCTTTTTGACTGTACAAGAATACGTGGAGCTCGGCATGTCTGGAAGCACAGGAGAACGTTCTTTTGCTGATATTATTACCAGTATTCGATACTGGGTCATTCATAGCATTACTATACCTTCCCTTTTCATTGCGGGTTGGTTATTCGTCAGCACGGGTTTAGCTTACGATGTATTTGGAAGCCCTCGTCCAAACGAGTATTTTACAGAGAGTCGACAAGGAATTCCATTAATAACTGGCCGTTTTGATCCTTTGGAACAACTCGATGGATTTAGTAGATCTTTTTAGGAGGCCCCAATGACCATAGATAGAACCTATCCCATTTTTACAGTGCGATGGTTGGCTGTTCACGGATTAGCTGTACCTACCGTTTCTTTTTTGGGGT